ATGTTAATATGATTTTTGCGTTGGTTTATATCTACAAACCATAAAGATATTGGGACTTTATATTTTTTGTTTGGTGTTTGGGCGGGTTTTGTTGGGACAGGGATAAGTGTTTTTATCCGGATAGAATTATCACAAGTTGGTCAAGTTATTAGAGATGGTCAACTATATAATGTGGTTGTTACGGCACATGCCTTTGTTATAATTTTTTTTTTTGTTATGCCAGTGATAATTGGTGGGTTTGGGAATTGATTATTGCCCCTTATATTGAGGTGTCCAGATATGGCTTTCCCTCGTCTAAATAATATGAGTTTTTGGCTTTTACCTCCCGCTCTGTTTATGTTATTGTTGTCTTCAGTAATTGAAAGTGGGGTAAGGACAGGTTGGACAGTTTATCCTCCATTGTCTGGAAATTTAGCTCATTCTAGGCCTGCCTTAGACTGTGCTATTTTTTCTTTACACTTGGCTGGGGTGTCTAGTATTTTAAGGTCTTTAAATTTTATGACAACTATGTTTAATATAGGTTTAAAGGGCGGTGGATTGTTCATAATACCTTTGTTTTGTTGGTCTGTGCTAATTACAACCCTTCTTTTATTATTATCATTACCGGTTTTAGCTGCGGCCATTACTATGTTGTTATTTGATCGTAATTTAAATACTTCTTTTTTTGATCCTGCAGGAGGCAGAGATCCTGTTTTATACCAGCATTTGTTCTGGTTTTTTGGACACCCTGAAGTGTATATTTTGATTTTGCCTAGGTTTAGGATAATTAGCCATATTATTGTCTTCTATACTAATAAAGAAGTAGTTTTTGGTTTTTATGGGATAGTTTGAGCTATCATTAGAATCAGATTTTTAAGGTTTTTAGTATGGGCACATCATATGTTTACTGTGAGGATGGATGTGGACTCTCGAGCTTATTTCACAGCAGCGACTATGGTTATTGCTGTACCTACGGGTATTAAGGTTTTTTCTTGAGTAAGCACTTTGGTTGGTGCAAAGGTTGTGTGACACATCGCAATATATTGGGTTTGTGGGTTTCTGTTTTTGTTTACATTAAGGAGGTTAACTGGGATTATTTTGTCTAACTGCAGTTTGGACTTAGTCTTACATGATACATATTATGTTGTGGCTCATTTTCATTATGTGTTGTCTATAGGTGCAGTTTTTGCAATTTTTGCGGGGTTTGCTCATTGGTATAGCCTATTTACTGGACTGCAAATGAGCCACTACTTGGGGCTTGTACAGTTTTGGGTAATATTTATTGGTGTTAATTTGACATTTTTCCCACAACATTTTTTAAGGTTGGCAAGAATGCCTCGGCGTTATAATGACTTTTCTGATTTTTATCTTTTTTGAAATGTAGCGTCGTCTATTGGGTCACTAATAAGCGGGTTAAGGGCCCTTTTATTTGGTTGTATGGTTTGAGAGTCTATGATCAGTAATCGCAAAGTGTATGCTGCAGAAGAGACAGGGTCATATCTAGAGTGGAGTTGTAGGACTCCACCCCCCTCACATACTTGGATAGAAGGTCCTGTTGTTATAAATAAGTAGAGTGCCACAAATTAATGGAATAAGTTTTTTTTTTTTTTTTATGGCGTTTTGAGCTGTTTATTTGTTTTTAGTGTCTAGTAGAAGAGACATATTGGGCCGTAAGGACCTATAGGTAATTTTAAGTATGTTGTGGAGTATTGGAGTTCTTTTTTCTTTTTTGGCGTGTTTTTGAGGTATGGGTGGTTTGGTGTTGGTGGCTGTTTTGGTTTGTTTTTTTTTAGTTAAGTTGGGTATGGCTAATTTGAGTGGGGAGGGATTTACTTTTAATTTAGGAGAAAGTAGTGGTTATGAGTGTGGATTTGAGTCCGTATATATTGTTGGTAGGGGGTTTTCTTTGCAGTTTTATGTGGTAGGTTTGTCTTTTTTAATTTTTGACTTAGAGATTAGTTTATTTTTGCCTTTTGTTAGGTGCAGTCTAGTCGGTACTGGTTTGGTTTGAAGAATTTTCTTTTTGTTGTGTGTATTTTTGGTGTATCTTTTTGAGTTAAATCAAGGTGCGTTAGCTTGGTAAAAGGTTTTAGCTTATTTAAAAGTAACTGTTTTGCAGACAGTAGATAACATCATTTGTTAAGTCTTATACTATCACAGGGGTTAGTTTATGTTAGAATGTTAGTTTTGGGGATTTGTGGTGTGTTGAAGCACCTCTGAGGTGCTAGGTGTATTATTTGTTTTAATTTTTAGTGTCTTTTTAAGTTTTGGAGGGCGCTTTAGTTTATTGTGGGTTAGTGTTTTGATATTATTGAGGTTTATTATAAAGTTGACTTATATGGTCATAAGGACTAGGGAGGTGTTGAGTTCTGTGCAATGTTATCCTTTAGTGTTAGATTGATTTAGATTTTGTTTTTTACTTTTAAGTGGTTGAGTTTCGTTGTTGGGAATTTGAGCTAGATTAAGGCATTTGTTTTTTAGAGTTCGGTTTTATGTTAGGTTAATGGTTTCGTTATTGCTCTTTTTATTTATTTTTTTTAGTGTGTGGAATTTGCTGCTATTTTTTTTTATGTTTGAGAGTACAATATTTCCTATTTTTTTAATTGTGGGGGTTTGGGGTGCACAGCCTGAGCGTATTTTAGCTAATTATTATTTTTTTATGTATACTATGTTAAGAGGGTTTCCAGTTATAGTTTTCATTATGTTAGGGTATCGTGTTTTTTTAGGGTATGGCTTGTGATATCTTATGGAGAGCTCATTTTTTGTTGTAGGTAGGGCTTTTTTATTTATGGTAAGTGCTTTCTTATGTAAGCTTCCTTTGTATGGACTACACTTGTGACTGCCTAAGGCACATGTGGAGGCGCCTGTAGGTGGCTCTATTGTGTTAGCTGGTTTATTACTTAAGTTGAGGGGTTACGGGGTTTTGCGTTTGATGACAGTTGTATGGGTGGAGTTTAGTTTGGTTTTTGTGGTGCTGTTAGGACTTGGGGTCTGGGGGTCTTGTGTTTGTGGGATGATTTGTATGCGCCAAATTGATGTTAAATCTTTAATTGCGTATAGTTCAGTTAGGCACATAAGTTTGAGTTTTAGAGGACTTTTGGTTTGTTTTTTTTTTGGGTTTAAGGGGAGGTTTTTGTTGTTATTGGCACACAGGCTAGTTTCTCCTGCTCTTTTTGGAGCAAGAAATTGTATTTATGAGCGAAATAGGTCACGGGTTCTTTTGGCTATGAGGAGTTATCATAGAGGAGTTTCTGTCTTAAGTTTTTTTTTCTTTTTCTTTTTAGCTTGTAATTTCAGGTTTCCTCCTACAGTAAATTTTTTTGGGGAGTTGTGTTTATATTTTGGTTTATTAGAGGTAGATTTTTTTTTGTTGGGTTTATTGGGATTGAGGATGGTTATTACTGGTATTGCGATATTAAAGTTTTATAGTAAGGTATTTAGTGGGGTTAGTGTTGGTATCTTTATGGAGGGTTCTGTGACTTTGCGTGAGGGGATTTTCTTTTATTTTTTGTTATATATGTTGTTGGTGTTGTCTTTGTTTATAGTGCTATAGGGTGTGCTTAGTGTCTAAGCTTTTGCTTACTACACTGCCCTGTATGTGGTTTAAATTAGCTTGGGATTTCTAGGGGGTATTTTACCAACGAGTAGTTTAATTAAAACGTTACTCTTACAAAGTAAAGATTTACATTTTTGTGTTCGTTGAAAGCGTTGGTAGTTTAATAAAATAGGTTCTTTCTTTAATTAAAACGTTACTCTTACAAAGTAAAGATTTACATTTTTGTGTTCGTTGAAAGCGTTGGTAGTTTAATAAAATAGGTTCTTTCTAGGTACAAGTTGGGGTTGACTCTTCAACGCAGCATTTGGGGGGTCTGTTCTTAGGTTAATTTTTGATTTTAGTCTTTAGTTTATATGTGAAAATATGGGCTTTGTAAGCCTAGGAGAGGTGGTTACACTAAGATTAGTTGGGATTAGATTTTTTTGTTTTAAGAATGAGTGTTTGTGGTTTTATGGTGATATTCGGAGGTAGTTTTTTAGTTGGGATTTTAGGTTTAGTTTTAGGTGCTTTGTTTTTAGTTTTTTTGATAGTCATACTTAATAAAGTTTTTTTTGGTCTGATGGTAGTGTTGGTCTATTTAGGTGGGATGTTGCTATTGTTTGCTTTTGTTGCAAGTATATTAGGCTTATGGAAAAGCAGGACGGTGGGCAATCTCAGTAGGGTATTTTTATTGGGCTCTGCACTAGTCTGATTTTTGCGTGAGGGGACGGTGTACCCCGAGGAGAATAATTTAGTTTTTGTTATGTATTTAGATAGGTTTTTTTTCTGTGTTTTAGGGGGATTTCTGCTAGTTTTGGTTCTGTTAATGGTGTTAAAGGCTTCTTTAGGGAGTAGTTTGGTTGTAGAGTAAAAAACCAAGAATTAAATACACAAAATTGTGCTTATAGTTTATGAGGTAAAACAAGTTCTTGAAAAGGACTAGAAGTATTTTCTGAGCACATGACTTAAGCGTTATAGGATAAAAAAAATCCGACGTCTTTAGGAGGCGGAGATGTGTGAACTAAGGCTAGTGTGAGGTGCAGGCTAAGTGGGCTGTTGGAAAGCAAAATGACTGTTAATCATTAGGGGCAGATTTTTCTGCACTTGGCGTTCAAAGATTCAGACAAAAAAAACCAATAGGTTTTGTATGTGGACAGGCTGTGCTAGTATAATATAATATGTGTGATTTCCAATCACAGGATCCTTTTATGGGCGCGGTATGGAGTTGTTAGAATTAAGTTTAATTCGAATTGTTGTCAACAATTAGATCCTTACAGGACAGTTCTGTGCGACGTGGTTCAGTTTTTCATTTGGTAGATGCTTCTCCATGGCCTATTTTAGGTGCAAATGTGGGTTTGATGTTGGTATTGGGGTTGGTGCGGTGATTTCATGGTGGTAGGTTAATGGTAGTAGAAATAGGCCTCTGATTATGTGTTGGCTGCGTATTTTTTTGGTGGCGGGATGTGGTTCGTGAGAGTTCATTTTTAGGGTTTCATACTAGTGCAGTACGCCGAGGCCTTCGTATTGGCATGGTTTTGTTTATTTTATCAGAGGTGTTTTTTTTTCTTGGTTTTTTTTGAGCTTTTTTTCATTCTAGTTTAGTTAGTACTGCAGATGTGGGTAGTACATGGCCTCCGTATGGATTAGAGATTATAGATCCTATGGCTGTGCCTTTGTTGAATACTGTTGTACTGTTGGGTTCAGGTGTTTTTGTTACTTATTCTCACTATAGCTTGGTCATGGGAGATTATAGTGGGTCCGTGTTGAGGCTGTTTTTTACTTTGTGTCTGAGGGTATTTTTTACTATACTACAGTTAATGGAATATTTGGATGCTAGCTTTAGTATCGCGGATAGTGTATACGGATCGGTTTTTTTTATGGCTACGGGGTTTCATGGGTTCCATGTGCTTGTAGGGAGTGCTTTCTTATTTGTTTGTTTATTTCGTTTGGTGTTAGGGGAATTTAGTTCGAGTCACCACGTTAGGTATGAGTGTGCTATTTGATATTGGCATTTTGTAGATGTTGTATGGATTTTTTTATACTTAAGTATTTATTGGTGGAGGAGTGTTTATGCAACCTAATCTTAAGGTGGCTATTGTTTTTTTCTTTTTCTTTTTTTTCGTGTTATTGTTTCGGCTTGATTTAGTGGTATTTTTGTTATATCTGGAATTTATGTTTTTAATTTGTTTATTCTATCTAGTCGGTTGAGGGTGTTTGGATTGATTTAGGCTGTTTTTTATGTCTTTTGCAGCATGCGAAAGAGTTTTGAGGGTTTCTTTTTTATTGTTTGTGAATAAAAAAAGGATTAGGATAATTACTACAACAGTAAATTATTTTAAGTTTGTGGGGTTCATAGTCCTAAGTATGTGGTGAAATAAAAACTGCCTGTTGAAAATTTGGGGGATTTCTAGAAGTTATTGCCATAACCAAGATGGAAGCTTTTGTGAAGCGTTAGATTTTTGATCTGAAAAAGAGGATTTGCCTTTCATTTTACGTGTTTACTAACCTTCACAAACGATTTTTAATGTTGTGAAATATTTTTGATCTTGAAAAGACGTTTGGGGTTTCATTTTACGTGTTTGCTAAAACTACTAAAAAAATTAGGTTTTTAAGTTAAGAAATTTATTACAACAGTAAACTATTTTAAGTTTGTGGGGTTCATAGTCCTAAGTATGTGGTGAAATAAAAACTGCCTGTTGAAAATTTGGGTTTATAGGTTAAGAAAATCACCTGTTTGCAAAACAGGAGTTGCGCTCTATTTTTAGGGGCTAATCCCGCCACCAAAATTTTTTATTATAGAATAATATTTTTGTCTTGTTTACTTAGGATATATGAGTTGTGTTGAGATGTAATTCGGAAGTTTGAGCTATTATGTATTTGACTCAGGGTAGGCGTATCTTCAGATAAATTTGGGTGCCAGTAATCACGGTTAGACCTATTGGGAGAGAAATACAGTTTGTTGTTTTGTTTGTTACTTGAAGGAAGGTTTAATTTAAGGTTGTGGTATATGAAAGACTTACCGTAGGAATCGGATTAGGTACCCGAGTACTGTGTCTTATATTGGGTAGTTATTATTTGTGTTATGTAGAATACTAAAAGATTAGGCGGTTTATCCTTTACAGGGGAGCTTGTTTGTTAAATTGATAATCCGCGATTAAATTTACTTAGTTTTTTAGTTATGTATGTCCGTTTAATATATTTTCATAATGAGGTATAGGTAGAGATTTCAGGTCACCATGTATGTTATTAAGGTTTTAGTGAGCTACAATATATTTTAATTTATTTGGATCTCTTACTATAGTGTAAGTGGAGAAGTAGGACTTGTAAGTAAAAAAATATTAGGTAAATTTTTTGGACTTTTTTTAGGATAAGAGCACTCACCGCCCGCCACCAAAGGTGTAAGCTTTTGTAAGGCGTAACAAGGTAGCTCTTCTAGAAGGAGGAGCTGGTTTTAAAGTTGACAATATATAATAGTCTAGGCCTGCAAGATTGTTTTAATTATATTGGGATGGAGGTTTACTTATTTCATGATTATAGTATGTTAATTGTTTTGTTTATTTTGGTTGGGGTTATACTGTCGGTATTGGTTATTTTAGGTAGTGGTAATTACATGGTAAAGGGGTATCGATCTTCTGAGTTTTTGGAATTAACTTGGACTGTTGTTCCTGGATTTTTATTAATATCCCTGGGGGTTCCTTCTTTGTTTTTGATATATTACATAGAGGGGGCAGTTAAGTATGATTTAACTGTGAAGGCGGTTGGACATCAATGATATTGAAGTTATGAAATTGGTGATTATAGGACAGGAATTGAGTTTGATAGCTATATAGTGGGCTTAGATGATTTAGTAAGTGGGGACTATCGTTTATTAAATGTAGATAATAGTTTGGTTTTACCTTATTTAACAAAAATTCGAGTTTTAGTAGGGTCTGGGGATGTTTTGCATGCTTGAGCCTTACCTTCTATGGGGATTAAGGCAGACGCCTGTCCAAGGCGTCTAAATGTTTTAAGTTTAGGGGTGTGTCGTCCTAGGAGTATATATGGGCAGTGTAGCGAGATTTGTGGTGTAAACCATAGTTTTATGCCCATTCATGTAGAGTGGGTTTCTTGGGAGGATTTTTTAATGAACCATGCTGCGTAAAAATGTTTTGGTGGGTTTGTTTTTGGATACTTTTGCCAAATTACCCAGCCCAGTAAATTTAAGTTATTGGTGGAATTGAGGATCCATAGTTGGGGTATTATTAGTGGGTCAGATTTTAACTAGATTATTTTTAACTATACATTATGTTTCAGATGTGGCTTATGCGTTTGATTCTGTGGTTCATATCCATCGAGATGTTAGTTATAGGTGGGTGGTGCGTAGCGTGCATGCTAATGGAGCTAGTGTTTTTATATTCGGTTTGTATATGCATGTTAGGCGTGGCCTATATTATAAGTCATTTTTGGATTTTCGTGTTTGATATGTGGGGGTAATTTTGTTAGTTGTTAGTATGTTGACTTCTTTTGTTGGTTATGTTTTACCTTGAGGACAAATAAGTTTTTGAGGGGCAACCGTTATTACTAATCTCTTAAGTGCAGTTCCATTGTATGGTGTTGACATTGTATATTGAGTGTGAGGGGGGTTTTCTGTGGGGGCACCCACTTTAACTCGTTTTTACACCTTTCATTTTATTTTCCCCTTTTTAATTGCTGTGTTATCGTTAGTTCATTTAGTTTTTTTGCATAGTAAGGGGAGTACTAATCCTCTTAAGATTGCAACTACAGGGTTTAAGGTTAGCTTTTGGCCTTATTTTGGCATTAAGGATATCTACGGGTTTTTAGTGGTATTTTGAGTTCTATATCTGGTAGTGGGATTTTTCCCAGATGTTTTTAGGGATCCTGATAATTTTATAAAAGCTAATCCCATAGTAACTCCACTACATATTAAGCCTGAGTGGTATTTTTTGTTTGCTTACGCTATTTTACGGTGTATTCCTAGTAAGAGGTTGGGTGTTTTAGCGTTGGTTTTGTCTATTGTTTTTTTTTTTATTATGCCTGTATTTTCTTTTTTGTTCAGGGTAAAAAAAAAGAGGGCTCTTTATCCTGTAGTATTTTGAGTGTGAAGCATTAATTTTGTGTTATTGACCTGGTTAGGGGGGTCTCCTGTTGAGCCTCCTTACGTTTTTTTGGCGCAGGTTTCTAGTGTTCTTTATTTTATTCTCCTATTCTTGTTGTGTGTAATTTAGTGTTTTGAGGTTAGTGGCAGAAGTGGTGAATGTATGGGGTTGTAGTTCCTAGTGTAGTCTTTGGACTCTAACTTAGTGTGGGGTTTTATTGAGGATATTAGTTTAATAAAATCAATTGTTTTCAAAACAGTAGTTATATAGTGTGGTTATATATGTCCTGTTGTGGGGTGCCGGAGAAAACGGAGTGCTTTGATAAGGCACACATGTGTGTTAACACTCCCACAAGTAGTATTAGTAGTCTAATTAAGATAATAACTTTTCGTGTTGTGGTTTCGCATCTTGCGACTAGTACTTATGGGATATTTGATGCCGAGAAGTTTAGTTTTTGTTTTAAATAGTGGTAATTCTTTAGTTATGTGGGTTGTTTTGGAGGTTTTTTCTTTATATGTTTTATTTGTGATTTTGCGCCATAATTTACGAGATGTTAATATGGTTAGAGTTGTATATTATTTTTTAGTGCAGAGAGTGAGGGGAGTGATTTTGGCTTTTGGTGTTATTTATGAGTTGAGTATTTTTGGTAATTGTTATGCATTTCAGTGTCCTGTGAGTTATTTAAGGTTGGGTTGTATTGTTTTAGGTTTATTGTTAAAATTAGGAATTTTCCCTTTTTATTTTTGGGTTGTTTGGGTGTATAAGTTATTAGATGGTGTGCAGTGTTATTATGTGGCTGTGTATCCAAAAATTTTCCCCTTTTTATTTTTATTCAGCTTATTTAGGCAGGTTGAGGCCTCAATTTTTTTCTTTGTTGGTTTAGCTTCAATTTTTTTATCTAGAGTAGAAGGCCTATATGTCTCGGATATTCGTGAATTTATGGGTTATTCTTCAATTAGACATGGAGGCTGAATATTGTTTTGTTTTTATGGGGGGGTTGTTTTGTTTATGTTGTACTACATTATCTACTATGTCTGTAATTATATTGTGTTTAATATGATGTTTGGTCGTAGGTTTAACATTTTTTTTGGGTTTAGACGAAGACGTTTAGTTGTAAGGACAAGGTTTATCTTGTTTATTATCATCTTAAATTTAAGGAGATTTGCTCCTAGTTTAAGGTTTAGGTTAAAATTAATGATTTTAAATAGTGTAATATTCTCCTGAGGGGTAGTTGGTGGTTTGGTGTTGCTATTTATAACTGTGGCTGCCATTTTATTTTATGTCCGGTTTATTCAGTTTTTGTATAGTATTAACAATAATTATCGTATTGGTCGTAGTGTAGTGTGAAAGCGTTGGTTTCGGGGGTGCACTCAGGTAGGTTTATTTTTAGTTTTTGTGGTTTTCTATTGGGGGCTGTTTATTGTTTAGTTATGATATAGTTTAATGTTAAAATGTAAGTTTGTGGTGCTTAAGATACTCTGTTGTGTTATTATATAAACGAAGGGTGATGTGGTATATTAGAAAGTTGCTATTTTTTTGATATTGAGTTCGACTCTCGATGGCTCTTGTGTGGTGTAGTTTATATCTAAAATACTAATTTTCGGGGTTAGAGATTCTTTGGACACTACTACGCCATAGTTTTAGTTTAAGATAAAAACACTGGAGTTTGAGTCCATAGAGGGTGTTAAAACCAAACTATGTTTAACTAGTTTAGGTCAGTATGGCGGAGGCAAACGCAGAAGAGCTAAGATCTTTTTACGGTAGTGGTATACCTATTGATAGGTTGTTGGAGATTCTTTATATGTATGTTTTAGTTTACTTGTGTGGGTTATTGTTATTGGGACAGTTAGTGGTATTATTGGTAGTGGGCTTGTCTCACTTAAGCAGGTTTTTGGTGGTAGTGAAGGTTTTTTATAAGAGGGTTGTTGGTGGTTTGATTTTTGTTTTCTGTTGGGTAATGTGCTACGGTGGGTTTGTTGGTGGTGTGGTGTCGTTGAGGTCTAGGCTTTGGTTAGGCGTTAGTTTAGACTTTTTAGTAGATTTTTACACTATCTGTTTTTATTTGGTGGCGAGAGTTGTGTCTTGGTCTATTTTAGAGTTCAGGTTTTCTTATGTTGGAGGGGAACCCCAGTTCAGAAAATTTTCATGAATATTATTATGTTTTCTGTTCTTTATAATATGTTTGGTTGTAGCGGGAAATTTTTTAATGCTATTCTTAAGGTGGGAGGGGGTTGGGTTGCTTTCCTTTGTTTTAATTTCTTGATGGTGTAGTCGAGAGAGTGCTGTAAGAAGTAGCATTCAGGCTGTTCTTTATAACCGAGTTGGTGATTTTGGCATAATAATTTGGCTCTCTTGTTTATTATTTAGTGGGACTGGCTTTAGTCTAGGTGAGAATGAGGCCCTCACGTTTAGGTTTTTTTTCTTATTACTGGCTATTATAGCAAAGTCCTCTCAGTTTTTATTTCACCCCTGATTGCCAAACGCGATAGAGGGCCCAACCCCGGTGTCTTCATTATTACACTCATCTACTATGGTAGTAGCCGGGGTTTTTTTGTTAATTCGTGTTGTAGAGAGTGTGGATTGCATGGGAGTAGTGATACTAGTGAGAGCTGTAACCTCTTTTTGGGGGAGATACTGTGCTATTGGTCAATTTGATTTTAAAAAGGTAGTAGCTTTTTCTACAACAAGTCAGCTTGGTTTTATGGTGTTTACCGTTGGTATAGGATTTAGTTATCTAGCTTTTTTTCATGTTTTGATGCATGCTTTTTTTAAGGCCATGATTTTTATGGTATCTAGAGAAATGATTCATGCTCGTCAAAATATCCAAGACCTTCGAGAGTTAGGACATAGAATACTTTATAATAAAACATCTGGGTTTTTGTTGGTATTGGGGTCGGGTGTTATGATGGGGTTCCCCTTTTTATCAGGATTCTTTACTAAAGATATGGTTATAGAGGGGTTTTTTGGGGGATTTTTTAACCGCTGAGTTTTTTTTCTGTTTTTAGTTTCTGTGTTATTTACCTGTGGTTATTCTACGTGAATCATTAGAAAGATGCTAATTAGTTGAGGTTGGGGATGTAGTGTGGTATTAGGTTTAGAGGGCATGCTTGCTCTTTTTTTTTTATATCGGCCCTATATTTTAGCTGTTTGTGGAGGGGTACTTTTGTGGGGGTTTTTAGGTAATTTTGCAGAGAGCTATGTTACTTGTCTGGTGAAGGTAGGTCCCCTAATTGTTTTTAGGTTGAGGACGTTTTGTGGGGTAATACTTGTTTTGTGGCGGGCTCAGTTAGTGAGAGGTTTTGCATTTTATTTGGGGTTTTTTAACCCTTTAGTACATAAATTTGTAATTTATTTAGGGCAAATCAGGGCTTTTTTTAGTTTATATTGTGATTATTTGGTATTAGAGTTGATTTTGCCTCGAGGACTGGTGTTGGTTTGGAGTAAGGTTGGAACTAGCTTATTTGTATTATTGGTATCTAGATGTGCTATCTGTGTATGATTATGGGGGTTTTAGGTAATATAGGTTAAGATAAACCAGAAAGTTTATTTCTTTCTAATAACATGTGTTTATTACTTCTTTATTGATTGGTTTTTGGTTTATTTAATTCATTTTTTGTTCGGTATTGGTGAAAAAGTGTTGGGTTTTTTTAATAGTGATAGCATAAGGTGTTTTATTTGGTAGAATATGTTTAGTTCGTTTGCCTTTTGTATAATGACTTAGTGAGTGTAAACAATGTTTAATTGGTACATTGAAGTGAGTTGATTTATTTTTAATTGGTGGCTTAATAGTTGAAATTTTAGGTCTGTTTAAAATAGGTGTGATATGTGAATCGAAACTTAGGATAGCTAGTTATTATTGATTTTTTTTTGAGTTACTATATTACGTCGGTTTGATTTAGGGACAGCTTAAATCAATGGAAATTTTTGGCTTGATTTTTAATTAGATAATCTGGTTTTTAATTATGTGTGTTAGTAGGTATTGTTATAAGTAGTGACTATAATGCTAAGATGAGTATAAGTGTATTTAATTTATAATTAAATTGAAGTGTGTCTAATTTTAGTTTATGGAAATATCTTATTAAGGAATTTGGCTGTAGATTTGTGGGTTTACTAAAGACTTAGTTTATTGATGCAGATAGTAGACAGCATCTGCACAGTGTTTAGATAGATGGCGCAAGAGGCTTAATGTAGCGTAGTAATTTGACTATTAATTGTAGTCTAGTGATAGGTGTCTCAGGTCTTAGTTGTCTCGATAAGAATATTAGAAATTTTTTTTTGGTGAAAATACCAAAACAACCAAAAAAGAAAAAAAGACCCTGGGTGGTTAAGGTTAATCTACTTAATTTAAGTTGAAAGCCTTTAACTGGGGCAGTTGTTGATGTGATTTAATTTCAGAGATATTTTAATTAGTGTTATTTTGTGTTATGATCCCTGATTTAAGGAAGTGAAGAACCAACCCCAGGGATAACAGCGCAATCAATTAGGAGAGTTCATATCGATTAATAGGATTACGACCTCGATGTCGACTTAGGTTGTTAGCTACGCGCAGAAGTGTAGCTTGTTTGTTTGTTCACCAATTAAGAACCTACGTGAGTTGGGTTTAGAACGGGGAGACTTAGTTCGGATTTTTTCTTTTAATTTTATAGATATTAGTACGAAAGGATTATATTTAGGTAGTGATATTTAAAGTGGATATGTGTGTTTAGCATGTCTAGTGTGAGTTGTTATGTTGTGTGTTAGACTATTTAGTTGTGTAATGTATTTGTTTTCTTTGGTTTTTGTTCTGTTTTTGTTGTTATTAGTTGCTTTTTTAGTGTTATTAGAGCGTAAAGTCTTTAGATTAACTCAAGTTCGATTAGGCCCTAATATTGTTGGGGTGTCTGGTTTGGTTCAAACTATTGGTGATGGTGTAAAGCTTCTGCTAAAGCGTTTTTTTTATTTTAGTAAATTAAATTTTTTTTTTTGAGTGTGCCCTATGGTGGGATTTATTTTATCAATTGTTCATTGATTGGTTTTACCTTTCCCAGGTAGTCTTTGACATATGGGTTGGTCTGTATTATTTACTTTTGCTGTCTCTGGCGTTTTAGTCTATGTGGTATTGTGGGCTGGTTGAGGCTCAGATAGTGTATTTGGGTTATTGGGCAGTGTGCGAAGAGTGTCCCAGATAATTTCTTATGAGGTTGTATTTATATTTTTTGTTATGTGTTTTTTATTAGGTTTTGGTTCATATTGTTGAGAGGGTTTTGTAAGAGAGCAAGTGCTATTTAGATTTTTTTTTAAGTTTTTGTTAGTTTTGGTTTGAGGGGTAATTTTACTGGCTGAGCTAAACCGAACTCCGTTTGATTTAGTGGAAAGGGAGAGCGAGTTGGTCTCAGGGTTTAATGTAGAGTATGCTGGGTTTAGGTTTACTCTGTTGTTTTTAGCTGAATACATAAATATTTGGTTTATTAGTTTTTTAACTACTCTTTTCTTTTTTGGGTTTTGAGATTTGTTTTGGTACTTATTAATTAGGGTTGTGTTTGTTTGTTTGTGTCTATTGGTTCGTTGTGTATTACCTCGTTATAAGTTTACGCAGCTAATTGATTTAATGTGAAAAGTACTACTCCCATGCATTTTTTTTTTCTTGATATGTGCATCAGTTCTTTTAAGTTAACTGTGCGAAATGTTTGATTTTTTTGAGGCAAGGGTATTTTGTGGGGTTCCGATATGTGTTTTGTTTTTAGTTTTTTTGTTTTATTTAGTTAGCTTTGGGGGGGATATGTGGAGTAAGTCTTTCGGTGGTAGTTTTTATGGTTTGATCAGTCATTTTAGAATGGGCAAAGTGTTTCCTGGTATTAGATTTATCGTTTTTTTATTAATTATGTTGGTATTTTTGAATTTATTTGGTTTAGTCCCCATAAGAATCTCTTATACTAGTCTACCAAGTATAACTATGAGATTGGCCTTTATTATGTGGAGGGGTAGCTATATGTATTGTTTTAGTAAGAATACCTTAAGGTGTATTGCTCATTTTGTACCTGTAAGGGCCCCTGTTGTTTTATGTGGGGCACTAATTCAGATTGAGATTTTGAGTTGGCTCTGCCGTCCTTTAGCCTTGGGCGTGCGTTTAATGGCAAATATCACAGCTAGACACCTTTTGTTGGTCTTAATGGGGTCTAGGTTGTTTAGTTTAAGTGGGGTTTTTCAAATATTTGGTTTGGTATTAATGCTGCTAGTATTTTTAGAGATTGGTGTGGGGTTTATTCAGAGATACGTGTATTGTTTGTTGTTGTCGTTGTATGTTAATGAGAGGTTAAGGTAAGAAAATAGTTTAATATAAGATTTGGGGCTTGAACCCTCAGGATGGGCACTAAGCACGCCCTTTTCTTG